TTATATATCTTTTTTTGAGAAAAAGATTCTATCATAATCACTATTATAATAGTGAAATGATTCACCAGATTCTTCAAAAGGATAATCCTTTCTTTTCAAGACTCGCTCGTTTTTCATTAACAATCTTAATGATTGGATCATAATCATATGCTTCTTTTGAATTCTGATGAGAAATAAAAATAAAGAAAAAAGAAATAGTAAAATTATTTTTTCTTCATCGAATGACTATTCATCTATTCATCGAATGACTATTCATCTATTAGTATTAGGTTTTCCTAAAATAGGGGGCAGAAAGAATATATGGAAAAATGTTGGTTCAATTTGATGTTGTCTAACAAGAAGTTAGAACATAGGTGTGGACTAAGTAAATCAATGGATAGTCTTGATGCTCTTGGACATACCAGTGGAAGTGAAGAAACTATTCTCAATGATGCGGAGAAAAATATTACTAGTTGGGACAGTTATAGTTTCAATAATATTAACTATCTCAATTATTTATTTGATAGCAGGAATATTTGGAGTTTGATCTCTGATCATACTTTTTTAGTTAGAAATAGTAATGGTGACACTTATTCTGTATATTTTGATATTGAAAATCAGATTTTTGATATTGACAATGATAGTTCTTTTTTGAGTGAACTAGAGATTCTTTTTCCTAGTTATTTGAATAGTGGATCTAATAGTAGTAATTACTACTATTCTTATTCCACATATGATACTCAATCTAATTGGAATAATCACATTAATAGTTGCATTGATAGTTATCTTCGTTTTGAAATCAGTCTTAATAGTGACATTTACAGTGGTATCGACAGTTACATTTCTAGTTTCATTTGTATGGAAAGTATAAGTAGTATTGAAAGTGAAAATTCTAGTATCAAAACTAGTAGTAGTTATTTCAATATAAGAGAAAGATCTAATGATTTCGATATAAATACAAAATACAAACAGTTATGGGTTCAATGTGAGAATTGTTATGGATTAAATTATAAAAAATTTTTTAGTTCAAAAATGAATATTTGTGAACACTGCGGATATCATTTGAAAATGAATAGTTCAGATAGAATTGAACTCTTTATTGATCCTGGCACTTGGGAACCTATGGATGAAGATATGGTCTCTATGGACCCCATTGAATTTAATTCAGAGGAGGAACCTTATATAGATCGCATCTCTTTTTATCAAATAAAAACGGGTTTAACTGAAGCTGTTCAAACGGGCGTAGGTCAACTAAATAGTATTCCCATAGCAATTGGAGTTATGGATTTTCAGTTTATGGGAGGTAGTATGGGATCCGTAGTAGGTGAGAAAATCACCCGTTTGATCGAGTATGCTACTAATCGATCTCTACCTGTCATTATTGTGTGTGCTTCTGGAGGAGCACGCATGCAAGAAGGGAGTTTGAGCTTGATGCAAATGGCTAAAATATCTTCTGCTTCATATGATTATCAATCAAATAAAAAGTTATTCTATGTATCAATCCTTACATCTCCTACAACTGGCGGAGTTACAGCAAGTTTTGGTATGTTGGGAGATATCATTATTGCTGAACCTAATGCCTACATTGCGTTTGCGGGTAAAAGAGTAATTGAACAAACATTGAAAAAGACAGTACCCGACGGTTTACAAGTGACTGAGTATTTATTCCATAAGGGCTTATTCGACTCAATCGTACCACGTAATCTTTTAAAAGGTGTTCTGAATGAGTTATTTCAGCTACATGGTTTCCTTCCCTTGAATCAAGATTAAAAAAAGATGAAAAAAAAAAAGATTGAAATTCTTCATTTTCAAATGGAAGTATAGCACTAGTTTCAGTTATTTTTATTTGTAGCGACTAAGCATTTAGTTCATTATAATGAAAAAAACAAAACTAAGAAGATGGTGTTTTCTTTGGGAACATCAGTTATAAGTGTAGTAAGAGTCAGAAGTTTTGGATAATGACTTTTTGCTCCGGATCCTTTTTTTATTCTACCTCTCTTCCTGATTAGGAATAAGCATCCCTCCATTGACAAGATAAAAAAGAATTTCTTTCTCCTTCCGAGAAATCCGGGAAATAAAAAGAATTTTCTCCGTCCTTTTGACATATTCATATAAAGATAGAAAGACGATGAAGATAAGGATGGGATAAAAAGAATCCAATTTCTGAAAGCGGATTCTCATACATATTTGTGTAGAAAGATGAATAGGTACACTTCATTTAGTTCTAAATTCGTTATTTATTATTAAATACTTCACGTCTTCCTATTAAGATTATCTTAATATTCTTTCTATTTCTAATAGATAGACTTATCATAAGATATCTTTATAATTATAATTTAGAATTATAATAGGTACAAATAGGAAATCGAGGTACCCATTCTATGATAGATTTGAACCTTCCCTCTATTTTTGTTCCTTTAGTGGCCCTAGTCTTTCCGGCAATCGCAATGGCTTCTTTATCTCTTTATGTCCAAAGAAATAAGATTGTCTAAATATGATGGGACCAAATCTCATCAATTTATTTCAACACTGGATCATCATACAGATACTCTTTTAATGTAATATGGTAGGATATATGATATGTGGCCTTTCCAAAAACAAATGGAAGAGTTGTTTTGTTATGTATGCCGATGCATAATATACGCATTAATGCATGTATATGCGGTTATAGCTTAATAAATGAAATGATTAAATTCAAAATGATCATCAGCAAATCTTTTTTGAAAAATCTTTGAAATAGAAACTCAATGTATCTAACCAATTATTCCTAATGGTTCCCGTCGGAATGCTGCTAGTTGATGAAAGTTACTTCGGGATGAAGCAATAAAAGTCGAGTCAAATCCATTTGGGTTATTCTTTCAATTCCAATCGAATGCAACTGGATCTAGTATAGTATGAACTGGCGATCAGAATATATATGGATAGAACTTATAATGGGGTCTCGAAAAACAAGTAATTTTTGCTGGGCCTTTATCCTTTTTTTAGGTTCACTAGGATTCTTAGTAGTTGGAACTTCCAGTTATCTTGGTAAAAATCTTATATCCGTATTTCCGTCTCAGCAAATTATTTTTTTCCCACAAGGGATCGTGATGTCTTTCTATGGGATCGCAGGTCTATTCATTAGTTCTTATTTATGGTGCACAATTTCATGGAATGTAGGTAGTGGTTATGACCAATTTGATAGAAAAGAAGGGATAATGTCCCTTTTTCGTTGGGGATTTCCTGGAAGAAATCGTCGCATCTTCCTTCGTTTCTTTCTGAAAGATATCCAATCAATCAGAATGGAGGTGAGAGAAGGGCTTTTTACTCGTCGTGTCCTTTATATGGAAATAAGGGGCCAAGGAGCCATTCCCTTGACCCGTACTGATGAGAATTTGACTCCACGAGAAATTGAACAAAAAGCTGCCGAATTGGCCTATTTCTTGCGCGTACCTATTGAAGTATTTTGAAATGAACTGAAGAAAAAATCTCAGCATGAAAGAAGGAACTTAATACATCTCAAAATCAAAAGCAGGAGGACGTATGATGTATATGGATTAATAAAATCTAATATAACTAATCAAATAAAATCTATTTTAAAATAGATTAAGGATAAACTATTTGTACACAAAAACTGTTTTGTATACGCATACACATGGCGTCCAGCTTCACTCTTTTCTTTATACTAGTAACTAGTAGAAAGAAAAAAAAGGTCTAATATTACTAATACTAATAAGTATAGATTCATCAAATATCCTAACATGTGTTTTCTTTTCATAAAACAGAATTCCTATTTTTAGGCCTTTGAATTGATACCCTATCCCCGCGCTGCGGTTAGACAGTGAAATCTTTCAAATTCAAAATAGAAATAAAAGAATTAAAGGATCCGGTAAGGTTCGTCTTTAAATCCAAATTATATTTGTTAGTTCAAATGGGTTTCGAGTCTTCATCGAAAGGAAGAAATGAAGAGGAAATCGGTTACAATTTGCCTAATTGAGATCTCTGGAATATGGAAAGAATATTTACTTCTTTTTTTTTTTTCATTTGAAAAGGGCCCTTCTTCTATGTTCTATTCTAGATTATTCTAGATCCAAATACTCAATTCTTACACAAAAACAAAAATAGGAAAAGATCCATAGGTTCGATACCTTGTTCTTGTTAGAGTTATAGGCTCTTTTTTTTTTTATAATTTGTGCTTCATAGAAATATCAGATAGAATCGACGAATTAAACAGGTTCATTAAAAATTCACATCACGGATACAGAATGAAAAAAAAGAAAGCATTGGCTTCCCTCCCATATCTTGTGTCTATACTCTTTTTACCCTGGTGGGTTTCTCTCTCATTTAAGAAATGTCTAGAAACTTGGGTTCTTAATTGGTGGAATACCAGGCAATCCGAAATCCTTTTGAATGATATTCAAGAGAAAAATGTTCTAGAAAAATTTATGGAATTAGAAGAACTATTCCTGTTGGACGAGATGATAAAGGAATACTCGGAGACACATATGCAAAGGCTTCGTATAGGAATGCACAAGGAAACAATACAATTGGTCCAAAGACACAATGAATATCATTTCCATATCATTTTGCATTTCTCTACAAATCTAATATGTTTCGCTATTCTAAGTGGTTATTTTTTTCTGCGTAATGAAGAACTTTTCATTCTAAATTCTTGGATTCAGGAATTTCTCTATAACTTAAGTGATACAATCAAAGCTTTTTCGATTCTTTTAGTTACTGATTTCTGGATCGGATTTCACTCGACCCATGGTTGGGAACTAATGATTGGTTCGATCTACAACGATTTTGGATTGGCTCAGAATGATCAGATTCTATCTGGTCTTGTTTCCACTTTTCCAGTGATTCTAGATACAATTGTGAAATATTGGATCTTCCATTTTTTAAATCGTGTATCTCCTTCGCTTGTAGTAATTTATCATTCAATGAATGAATAATTCATTAGATCTTTTGATATCAATCAAATCAGAATCTTTCTTCGTGTATAAATAAATCATTTTTAATCTTACTTATTCTTTATACTTCTACCTTTTCGATTCAAGGTATTCATACTATATTCCACCAGTACAATTCTTTCAGTACAATCAATACAATGGCAAACTTGTGGATAGGGAATTCTACTAGCTTACCTATCAAATTTATTGTAGAAATTCCGAGGATCAATGATTGGACCATGCAAAATAGAAAGACTTTTTCTTGGGTAAAAAAACAGATGACTCGATCCATTTATGTATCGATCATGATATATGTAATAACTCGAGCATCTATTTCAAACGCATATCCCATTTTTGCGCAGCAGGGTTATGAAAATCCACGAGAAGCAACTGGGCGAATTGTATGTGCCAATTGCCATTTAGCTAATAAGCCCGTGGATATTGAAGTTCCACAAGCTGTGCTTCCTGATACTGTATTTGAAGCAGTTGTTCAAATTCCTTATGATATGCAACTGAAACAAGTTCTTGCTAATGGTAAAAAGGGAACTTTGAATGTAGGAGCTGTTCTTATTTTACCCGAGGGATTCGAATTAGCCCCCCCCGATCGTATTTCTCCCGAAATGAAAGAAAAGATGGGCAATCTGTCTTTTCAGTGTTATCGTCCTAATAAAAGAAATATTCTTGTGATAGGTCCTGTTCCCGGTCATAAATATAGTGAAATCGTCTTTCCTATTCTTTCCCCCGACCCTGCTACGAAAAAAGACGTTCACTTCTTAAAATATCCCATATATGTAGGTGGGAACAGGGGAAGGGGTCAGATTTATCCTGATGGTAGCAAGAGTAACAATACAGTTTATAATGCTACATCTGCTGGTATAGTAAGCAGAATAGTACGTAAAGAAAAGGGGGGATATGAAATAACCATAGTTGATGCATCAGAAGGACGTCAAGTGGTTGATATTTTACCTCCAGGACCAGAACTTCTTGTTTCAGAAGGTGAATCCATCAAGCTTGATCAACCATTAACAAGTAATCCAAATGTAGGAGGTTTTGGTCAGGGAGACGCAGAAATAGTGCTTCAAGATCCATTACGAGTCCAAGGTCTTCTATTCTTCTTGGCATCTGTGATTTTGGCACAAATCTTTTTGGTTCTGAAAAAGAAACAGTTTGAAAAGGTTCAGTTGTACGAAATGAATTTCTAGATCTAGAGATTCCTTTTTATTAAAATAAAGTTGGTAAAAGTGCCAAATTCTTCAAATTCTTGTTGATCAATAGAATTATATATGATTCAAAAAATTCTATAAGTCTTTTCTTTGTTTGTTTTTTTTTTTACTCTTTTTTCTTTTGCGGAATGTCTGAAACTCATTACTTGTATACCATTCCTAATGATAGAAAATAAGCATAAAAATACAAAGGAATAGAATACAAGGAAAGGACGGGAAAAAGGAAAGGAAAAAGATTTTCTAGAAAGTATTCTTAGTCTTCCTAATCGTTTATTCGATTAGATACAAGACGACACAAGAAAATCCTTTTCTTGTGTCGTCTTGTATCGAAAGAATCATGATTTTTTCTCCTGTTTGCCAAAGATTCTTATTCCTTGTTTTATTTTCCGGGTATAATTGAACAAATAGAACTTCTTCAATTCACTTCAACTTCTAACTTAGGAAAATAATTCAAAGACTTCTCTTGTTTTGTTTCGGATGAAAAGCGGATTATATCTTTACGCATATCCAAATCTTTCTTTATTATCTCATTACAGTTTTCTTTTTTTTTTCTTTCTATATTCTTTCTATATAGAATATAGAAATCTAGTTTGTTTTTTCTTTTTCTACTCAACTATTTCTAATAAATTAAACTATTTCTAATAAATTAAAACAAATAAGAAAAAGAAAAGTATTTGCAGGATGTTTCATACGGATAAATCCATACGTATTGGATTATTCATAAAATTGATTCCTCCTTTCTTGTTGCTTCATATTCAAAATATTGACATATATAGTGAATATTATGTAGGAACGACAGAAACTATGAATCAGTCAATAGATTAAATTATTCAAAAACATCATAATAAAAAAGGAATAGAATAGAGTGGTTTGAAACATCAGAGCAAAGGATCCGTTTTGTCATTTCTCAAAATAAAATATTTTGATTATGTTGACTGAGGTTCCATATGTTTTTGAATATATAAAAGTCTCGCTCTAAGAGTAAGAACTCAGCGGGGTAAGGCCCCGCTGAGTTCTTACTTCTACAATCTAATCTGGTTCATATGATTAGGAAAGTATTACAGAGATGAACCCAACCCGGAATAGGAGCCGTAAAAGAAAATACCTATTAAACCGATCACAGGAATACCAGTTACAGTACCTATCAGCCAAAGAGGAATCCTTCCAGTAGTATCGGTCATTTCCCCCCCTTCTTTTTCATCAAGTGGTCATGCTAGAGACAAAAACAGTCATGGATAATTATGAGGATAGTATCCTTCCGAATGGGATAAGAGAATTCCTACTATTACTATTTCTTTTTCTTAATTGAAGAAATAATTGGAAAATAAAACAGCAAGTACAAAAATGAGTAATAAACCCCAGTATAG